CAAAAGCGGTTCATGCTTGTAGCAAGTTCAACTCTTTAAAAATAAATGAAAGGGTTTGGCGTCTAAGCTTAATTCGATCCACTTTATCCGTCAACGATACAGGTCCAATGAATATGTCTACATCTTGTTTTCTTCCTCAATTCCAAAGAAGATTTGTTACTGGTTTGATTGGATGAAAAAATGGGGATATATCGCTACTGGGACTTATGCAGTCACATAGATAGGAAAGTACCTAACTTGTTAATATCGTTTCTAGATGCATGTGATAAAAAAAGGTTATTCAATCTCAAATATTATTCTGATTTTTATTACGAATTACACAAATTTTACTCTCTCAGATCTACTTCCTTCAGTCGGTAATCTGTCAACTTTGCCGGAACGTATTTTAATTTTCAGTTTAATTACAGTTATTGTAATCGATTTATCAAACAAGGGAAAAAATACAACTTTGCTTTACCAAATTTCGTTAATATCTATGTTAATTGGCGTGGTTGCTTCACTATGTCAATGGGGAATCCAATCTTTCTTAATCTCTTTCGAAAATTCTCGAATCAGTAATTTTAGTTATATATTTAGATTTCTTCTGTTGACTTGTTCGATATTATCTGTTCTGTTATCAATTGATTACATACGATGTTCAAAAATGGCTTTGGCAGAATTTCTTTTTTTCATATTAACTGCAGGTTCGGGCGGAATGGTTCTTTGCTGGGCAAATGATTTGGCCACCCTTTACGTGGCATTGGAACTTTCAAGCCTATCTTCTTGTTTTTTGTCTGGACATACTAAAAGGGATATAAGATCAAATGAAGCAACTACGAAATTTCTATTGATGGGTGGAGCAAGCTCGTCTCTTCTACTATATGGTTTTTCTCTGTTGTATGGAATTTCCGGTGGACAGCTTCAGCTTGATAAAATAGCAAGTGAACTCCCGTTTAGTCAGTATTTCACTGTAATCTATGTTGCTGTTGCGTCTATTACAGTTGGAATGGCATCTAAACTTTCTCTCGTTCCTTTCCATCAATGGACTCCTGATGTATATGAAGGAGTGTGATTCGTTTGAAAAACAAATTAATCATGACGAATAAGTATATAAAGTCATAATTGTTTTTTGGGGCGTCCTGCGGGTGCACGGAAATGCAAAAATTTCCCCATGATAGTAGTTACCTAAATTAGCTTTTCTCTTGCCGTATAATAAGATTCATGCATTGTTCAACTAATAACATACGAGTGAAACAGAGGTAAATGGCGATATTTGGTAGACCCCCTTTTCTATCATAGACCTAACTATCTATTTCCATTCTCTCTTTTATTATGGGTATATTTTCGAAATAAAAAAGAAGAAGAAAGAGAAAGATTGGTAGTTTATGCGGATTTGGCTATAAATCCAATTTATTTCTGTGTAATTTTTCACAATTTGATGGAAAGTGAATAGGCTTGATCCTTCAAAAGCTACTGACAAATTCCTCCAAGTTGATAAATCACCCCAAGATATTATTAAATTGAAGAATATGTGCGCTTACTTTGCTAGGAACGAAAAAAGTCGCAATTTGTCTCTCCCGCCCGACGTGTGCCTACCAACTCAACAAGTAGTTCTAGTTGTTGAAAGGATTCCGTTGAAAAATGAAGAAGGGTAAACAAGCAAGAAAGAATTCGAGACGAAACTCCTCTCCTGGTGGGTAATCCAAACAAATGATGAGGGATTCCTCGAGAAGTTAACAATTAATCCCCATATTGAATGATTATGAATTATTCAAAGAATAATGGGTTTGAAACATACACGAGGAAGGTTCTGGAGCAAAATCAGTTATGAATCTCTTATGAACCGGGAGCCGTGTGAAGTAAGAATTTCATGCACGGTTCTGAATGAGCGGAAAGATCGGAAATCCTCTTTTCGACTCTGACTCCCCTATACCAGTCGTCGCTTTTTTCTCCGTTACCTCTAAAGTAGCAGCTCTAGCTTTATTTACGCGACTCTTCGGTCTAACTTTTCCATATTTATCTAATGAGTGGCATATCATGGTAGGATTATTAGCTACTTCTAGCATGATATTAGGAAATCTAATTGCCATTACTCAAATAAGTATGAAACGTATGCTAGCTTATCCCTCTATAAGCCAAATTGGATATATTCTGATTGGAGTACTTGCTGCAGACCCGGAGAACGGTTACGCAAGTATGATAACTTATACGTTTATTTATATACTCATGAATCTGGGAACTTTTGCTCGTATCACCTCATTCAGTTTACGAACCGGAACTGATAATATTAGGGATTACGCGGGATTATACATGAAGGATCCTGTTCTAACATTCTCTCCGGTTTTACGTCCACCATCCCTAGGGGGTATCCCTCCACCATCCGGTTTTTTTGGTAAACTCTATCTCTTTTGGCATGGATGGAAAGCTGGTTCGTACCCATCAGTTCTGGTAGCGCTCGTCACAAGTGTAATTTCTATCTACTATTATCTCAAAATAATTAAATTAATGTTCACTGGGAAGAATGGGAGTAGCGATGCACCCACAACTTCTATACAAAATTCATTAGTTTCTCCATCAATTTCAAAAAGTTCTATTGAAATAGCTATGATCATTCGTGCACTAGCATCAATCCTATCGGGTATATTAATAGATCCCATTATCGGGATCACACGGAATACTTTATTCTAGATTCACTTCTCTTCTTGTGACGCGAACTCCCTTGTTTCGAATGATTTTTATTAGAAGCCAGTTCTGCTGCCCCAACTAGTCTGTCTCTGCAACTTACGAAATAGTTATATCTTCTTCGGTAATTGATCCTGACATTTTCCTATCTAGCTTGTATTTGTCTTTTCGCACCCGGAATCACTTGCTAGGAAAATGATCACCCGTCTACTCCGGAGGAGATATAAGTATTTCCGCGCGATGCGCAGCTGGGGTTGGGCAGTAACAACCCATGCTGCTACATCCAAGTAGTTAGGCAAGTATTTAGGCGGAAAGGGAATGCCTATCTCTTCCGCATCTTCATATAGTCTTATTTTATGTATTATTTTATTGATACTGAAAAAAAGAAAGAAGATTTGCTTACGAGGCAGGCGTGGGCTTGTCAGGTCGTGAAAAAAGGAGATTCTCTGTAGGGAGAGGGGATCAACCATCCCTAAAGGGATGGTTGATTGCGGGCGAAAATAGATTCGAACCCTCGACCGTCGTCAGTATGAAGTGGAACCTTACCACTTCATGAAGAAGCAATGAGTGATGAAGAAGGTCCAGGTGCCTCGTCTAAACCTGACCTGGGTGGAGTCCCGAATTAGTAAATTTGGTGATAAGGGAGTAAAAATTCGGTTCAGCAGTTGACAGGCATATAGATATACTCCTACAATAGGGTAGGATTGGTGAGCGTAACTCCGCCGCGTTTCCCTGCCTCAAAAGAGGGGTAGACATACTAGACTCAAAATAGAGTACCGCGTGGTACGGAGGTTCGAATCCTACGCGAGACGTCCATAGGTCTCGCTTTTCTGGGAGAAGTCTCCCGACTTCTCGCTTCTCACCAATGGAACCCACAACTTTCCCTTGGTCAACTTCCATGCTTGTTTTCTCGGGTGAGGTAGCACTGGAAATGTCTCTCCGACTCGAGAGATGGGTGGGTCCTACCTCAGAGATATGTGAGGCAGTAAGTCCCACCTTCTCTTTTTTGTCTTTCCGAACCAAGGCTGGGACGGCAAATCCTAACATCCGAAAGTTTTGGGGCGATACCCGAAACTAAAGGAATAGTATCACAGATACGTAAGATAGATAAAAAGTAAAGCAGAAACAAAAAAGTACGACTGAGATATGAACGTGATTCCTCTCAAAAATTTGAACTTCGATGAAGTGAACCAAAAAGATTAGTAGTTGGTTGCATGGTGTCTCATCAAACACCCGGGGGGGGGGGGTGGGACTCAAAATCCCACCCTTCCTTTGTTCCCAGAGGACTTCAAATCCTTCGAATGGGACTCGAAATCCCATTCATAACCCAAGTATCTGGTTAGGGATATCTAACCAGATACTTGGAGTTTCCACCTAAATCTTTAGGATGATCAAATATTGATCGAACAAGAAATGAAAAAGATGCTCTTATCTCTTCGAGAGATATCTTATCTTCAGCGTAGCTCCCGAAATTACATGCCGACTCCTCCCGATACAAAATACAGAATCCCAAGATAGATAGAGGGAAAATTTCATCTGGGGATGATTGATTGCGGGCGAGGAGGGATTCGAACCCCCGACACCGTGGTTCGTAGCCACGTGCTCTAATCCCCTGAGCTACAGGCCCCGACCCTACTGGATCCGTTTCGGGATTCACTTCTACGAAATAGACTGGACTAGAACCAACTTCTTCTTCCCTCCATCTATCTATCCTTTTTCTGGAGGTTGGTAAAGACGCATAAGCCCAACCCAAGATTACCCCCACTCATTGGCCCCCTTTCTCTTACTGAGAAAGGAGTGAAAGGATGTTCTATATGAAGTTCCGGATAGAGATGAACCCCATGATGAAGGGCATTCCATCCTTTTTTTTCATCCTGGCGTCGAGCTATTTTTCCGCAGGGCCCCCCCTGCAGTATTGTTACCGCGGTAGAGTTTCACCACCAAGTTCGAGATGGATCGGTGTGGTTCCTCCACGCCTAGGACACCAGAATATCAACCCTTGAAAGAGGATACGCATAGAATGGGGAAGAACTCATCAGTTTGAGTCTACGACTCCAAACAGTCCGGAAGACATACCAGAGATAGGGATGCACCTTCCAAGCAATCTGCTAACCCGCTTCTCCCGATATCCCTTGTTTGGATAGAGGAAGAAGCAGTACGAAAGGTTCTTTTAGACCCCTAAA